AGTTCTTAATAATCATAATCTTATTTCTTCGTTTAAATGACTCACTAGATAACGTTTTCCGATGTTTCAAAAAACTCCATTTCATTTTTTTTTTTTTTTATGATGTTTTTGAAAAAATGAACTTCATTAATCGATTCAAAACATCACTCTTTATTTTTAATTTGAAAGAAAAATAAAAGAAAGAATCAAAGGAATCACTTAATTTTATTCTTCTGGGTGGCGCAATAGAATATAATGAATTCTATTGTATTCTATATTTTTCTATCGATCAAGTATCACGTGAACCAAACCTTTTCTATAGTATCCTAATAGAATCTTACTCGAAATCGATTTTATTTTACTATCTAATAGTAAGTATCTAATAGTATCGAATCATGATTGCATTCTTTTTTTATAAACAAGTTAATTGAAGAAGTGGGGTCAATCAAATTCCCGCTCTTTTTTTTTTTTGTTTGTCCACTACTCCACGACGTATTATATGTCATAAACATAAAAGTTCTAAGTTGCAAAAAATGGAAACTAAGCTACGAATAAGATTCTTTTAGGAAAGGGATCAAGAAGGATTATTCTATTAAAATTTTTTAGAATATTTATATTTCGACACAAGCAAGAAGGAATCGGACTCTAGGAAAAGGCAAGTAATCCCTCCTAGAATCCTGTTTTCCCCATTTCTAATTCTACTGTGCTTAATATTCTCTGTCTATTAATTTTATGTTTAGTATCGAGTCGAATCTTCTTTCTCATATTAGAATAGAAATCTATTAATAGATTTCTATTCTAGGACATTGAAATCTGAAAATAGTGATATAATCATACCGCTCTAATTTATTGGGGTTGAAAAAAAAAAAAAACAAAGAAACAAAAAAGTCAAATAGTTTAGTCTTTTTCACAATATAATATACATACTAGTACTGCGGTATAAGAAATTCTCTAAATATCGTCGAAAAAGACTAGAAAGAAGCAAAGAAAGGTCTTTTCATAATTTTTTGATTATACAGAATAGAATTACATAATTTATCAACAACAATTTAGTTCTTTTTACGAGCGTAATATGTTGATAAAGCCATGGACCTAAAAATTCATTTCGGACAATTGAACCTTCTCAAATTGTTTCTTTTTAAGAACCAAAAAAATTTGTGCCAAAATAATAGATGCCAAGAAGAACAAGAGACCTTGGACACGTAACGGATCTTGAAGTACTATTTCCGCATCCCCCTGGCCAAATCCACCCACATTAGGATTACTCGTTAATGGTTGATCAAGTTTTATAGGTTCACCTTCTGAAACAAGAAGTTCTGGTCCTGGAGGTATAATATCAATCACTTCACGTCCATCTGATGCACCCACTATAGTTATTTCGTATCCCCCCTTTTCTTTTCGTATGATTTTGTTTACTATACCCGCAGCTGTAACATTATAAACATTATTATTACTCTTGCTCCCATCGGGATAAATCTGACCCCTCCCCCTGTTCCCGCCTACGTATATAGGATATTTTAAGAAGTGAACATCTCTCTTAGTAGCGGGATCTGGGGAAAGAATAGGAAAGGTTATTTCACTATATTTCTGACCAGGAACAGGGCCTACCACAAGAATATTTTTTTGGGGGGGACGATAGCTTTGAAAAGACAGATTACCTATCTTTTCTTTAATCTCAGGCGAAATACGATCGGGGGGGGCCAATTCAAAACCCTCCGGTAAAATAAGAACAGCCCCCACATTCAAAGCCCCCTTTTTACCATTAGCAAGAACTTGTTTCACTTGCATATCATAAGGAATTCGAACAATCGCTTCAAATACAGTATCAGGAAGTACCGCTTGTGGGACCTCAATATCCACGGGCTTGTTAGCTAAATGGCAATTGGCACATACAATACGGCCCGTTGCTTCGCGCGGATTTTCATAACCCTGCTGTGCAAAAATGGGATATGCATTTGAAATGGGTGCTCGAGTTATTATATATATCATGAGCGATACAGAAATTGATCGAGTAATCTCTTCCTTTATCCAAGAAAAGGCATTTCTAGTTTGCATGGTCCAATCATTGATCCTGAAAATTTATACAATAAAATTAGGTAGGTCACTGGCATAGTTCCCTATCTATGATTCTGCTATTTACTGAAAAAATTTTCCTAGAACTCGAATAAGAATAAGTCCATTTTTGAATGTTTAGCTTTTGTACAAAATAACAAACTTTACATTTATAATTGTGGATCAGTGGATCGTTTTTTCAGTCATTCATTGAATGATAAATCACTACAAGTGACGGAGATACGCGATTTAAATAACGGAAAATCCAATATTTAAAAATTGTATCTAAAATTACTGGAAAAGTGGAAACAAGACCAGATATAATTTGATCATTCTGAGCAAATCCAAAATCTTTATAGACAGAACCAATCATTAGTTCCCAACCATGGGTCGAATGGAATCCTATACATAAATCAGTTAATAAAAGAATAGAAAAAGCTTTTATTGTGTCACTTAAGTTATAGAGAAATTCTTGAACCCAAGAATTAAGAATAATAAGTTCTTGATTACCTATAATAGAATAACCACTTAGAATAATGAAACAGATTATATTTGTCGAGAAGTGCAAAATCGTATGGATACGATCTTCGTTGTGTGTCTTGATCAATTGGATGGTTTCTTTGTAGATTGCGGTACGAAGGTTTTGTAAACGTGGTTCAGGGTATTCCTTTAGCATTTCATCCAAAAGGAACAGTTCCTCGAATTCTATGAATTTTTTTAGAATACTCTTTTCTTGAATGATATTCAAGAAATTTTCGGATTGTCTAGTATTCCACCAATTAGTAACCCAAGATTCCAAACTTTTCTTAAATGTGAAAGAGATGCACCAGGGCAAAAAGACTATAGATGTAAGATATAGAAGGGGAATGAATGCTTTCTTTTTTGGCATTTTTCGTCTTTAATGAACTCAACTTCACCTCATTCGTCAACTCTATCTGATAATAATATTTCTCTCAAGCATAAGTTCTATTACAAGTCATAGAGCCTATATATAGATATCTATTATTATATAAATATCTAAATCCATAATCTATATCTATTCCCACGTTTTTTTATTTGCAATTCGAGATTTTATTTAGTCCTTGAATTTAGAAAGAATACATAATATAGAATAAGAAAGCGAAAGAATCCACTGCCAATTCGAATGGCGAAAAAAATATTGTTTCAAAAGATATCAATTGTTAAAATTCGAAACAATTATCCCTTTTGATGAATACACGAAAGAGCACTTCGCGTAATGAATATTAGTTTAGTTAGTCGGATTTCGAAACCAAAAAATGCCCATCAAAATAGAGACATTTTTTTTTTCAAAATACTTCAATTGGTACACGCAAGAAATAGGCCAATTCTGCAGCTTTTTGTTCAATTTCTCGTGGAGTCAAATTCTCGTCAATACGAGTCAAGGGAATGGGACCCTGTCCTATGATTTCTATATAAAGGACACGACGAGTATAAATACCCTCTTTAACTTCGATTCTGATGGACTGAATATCTTTCATAAGGAATCGGAGAAAAATACGACGATTTTTTCCAGGAAATCCCCAACGAAAAATACACACTATTCCCTCTTTTCTATCGAATCTATCATAACCACTACCTACATTCCACGAAATTGTACACCACAAATAAGAACTAAAAAAGAGACCCGCAATTCCGTAGAAAGACATCACGATCCCTTGTGGAAAAAAAATAATTTGCTGAGACGGAAATAAAGATAACAAATTCCTACCAAGATAACTGGAAGTTCCAACCAATAAGAACCCTAATGAACCTAAAAAAAGGATAAAGGCCCAGCAGAAATTACTTGTTTTTCGAGACCCCGTTATAAGTTCTATCCATATACGTTCTGATCGCCAACTCATATTAGATCCAGTTCTATTTTATTGGAATTGGTAGAATAAATAACCCAAGCAAATGAAAATGAATTTAACTTTACTTTTCTTTGTTTCCGAAGTAACTTTCATCAACTAGCACTATTTTGACGTAAACCTTTAGTAGTAATTCATCGAATAGCTTCCAGAGTTAAAAAATATATGAGATTTTCCCTACTCTACTGCCCGCAGCGTATCTAAAAAATCTTGTTTTTTTGAACATGAAGAAATAAAGAAGTCATTGCAATGGCCGGAACTACTAGGCCCACTAAAGGCACAAAAATGGAGGGTAAGTTAATCATAAAATGGGTACCTCGATTTAATATTTGCACCTGATATTTGTTTTTATTGTTATATTATTGTTATATTAAAAATGTTATATTAAAAATGAAAATTTTTGTAATTTCATATTTTTATTATTCTTATAGTCTTATAAAGATAGTCTATAATCACTAGAATTCATATATACTTATACTAAGTATATTTGAAAATACTAAGTATAGCTAAGTGCATATATATATATATATATATAATGACTATAGAATATAATAATAAAAAAAAAAGAATTTTTGGCTCTGCTTGATTTTTAATTTTGAGTCAAAGGAAAGAAAGCATGGAGCTGAAATAACTCACTTAGAACCTCCTTTAAAGGATTACGTGGTACGATTGAATCAAATAAGCCCTTATGGAATAAATATTCAGATGCTTGTGAACCCTCGGGTACTGTCTTATTCAACGTTTGTTCAATTACTCGTTTACCTGCAAATGCAATGTAAGCATTTGGTTCAGCAATAATGATATCCCCCAACATGCCAAAACTGGCTGTCACCCCACCAGTAGTGGGAGATGTAAGGATCGCTACATAGAATAACTTTTTACTTGTTTGATAATTATATAAAGCAGAAGATATTTTAGCCATTTGCATCAAGCTCAAACTTCCTTCTTGCATACGTGCTCCTCCAGACGCACATACTAGAATAAGAGGTAAAAGTTGATTGGTAGCATATTCGACCAAACGAGTGATTTTCTCACCTACTACAGATCCCATACTACCCCCCATAAACTGAAAATCCATAATCCCAATTGCTACAGGAATACCATTTAGTTTACCTGTGCCTGTTTGAACAGCCTCAGGTAATCCTATCTTTCTTTGATAAGAATCAATACGATCTTTATAAGATTCCTCTTCCGAATGAAATTCAATGGGATCCAGAGAGACCATGTCTTCATCCATAGGATTCCAAGTACCTGAATCAATCGAAAGTTCGATTCTATCTGAACTGCTCATTTTCAAATGATATCCACAGTCTTCACAAATATTCATTTTTGATTTAAAGAATTTTTTATAATTTAATCCATAACAATTTTCGCATTCAACCCACAAATGCTTGTATTTTTGAGTTTCATCGAGATCATTAGAACTTTCTTTTCGGATTAAATCACTATCATTTGTATCATTCGTGCTAGTTATTATACTAGAACTCTCGCTTTCACTCCAATTTCTGCCCTTACCACAAATGTAACTATAAAAATAACTGTCATTGTATTTGTCACTATCATCTAAATTGTAACTATCAATACAGATTCGAGAACGAAGATAACTCTCAATGCATCTATTAATGTTATTATTCCAACTCCATTTAGTATCATACATAGAATGATCATCATCATTCTTAGAGACATTATTCAGATAACTAGAATTATTAAAACTATAAATAGAAAAAAAACTTTCTGGTTCACTTAGAAAAGAATTATCATTGTCAATCTCTAAAATTGGATTCTCACTATCAAAATTTATGGAATAATTGTTCCTTTTACTATCCCTAACTAAAAAAGTTTTATCAGATAGGAAATTCTGGATGTTCCTGACACCGACAAAATAATCAACATTACTATAACTAGAATTATCACTAGCATTCCAACTATGAATGTTTTTATCCATATCCGTTAAAATTTGGTCTTCACTTACACTGGTATTTTCAATAGGACCGAAACCATCCATTGATTTACTTAACCCACACCTGTATTCTAATTCCCTATTAAACAACATAGAATTGAACCACCATTTTTCCATAGAGCTTTTTTTCCTATATTTCCATAAAAAATACAATAGATGAATAGTTATTCGATTAAAAATCATATCATATAAATATTCTATTTATAATATTTTATCTCGTTTTTATTTATTAAAAAAATCACTACATTCGGGATTTATGTTCATTTTGAAGATCGATAAAAATCAGTTTTTGTGGCTATAGAAAACAGCATTCTATGGCAACAATAAGAAAAGAAATCAAAATTTAGGTATCAATAGAACAAGAGAACGGGGGGGTATAAAAGAGAAAAGAATTCTATAACTATAAATCTATATACAAGTCATCCACACCCTCTTTTTTTATTTCATTAATTGAATTTTGTTTGTTTGTTGATTAGGGGAAAGTTCCATAAAAACACCTGTCTTTTTTGAAATATCCTGAACCGTTCCTGTAAGTTGAGCGCCCTGTTCAAGGAAATATAGAATAACAGGAATATTTAAATAGGTTTGATTCTTTATTGGATCATAAAAACCCACTTTCCGAAAATCTCTTCTCTCTCTTCGGGATCGAACATCAATTGCAACGATTCGATAAACGGCTCATTGGGATAGATATAGATAAACAATACCCCCCCCTAGAAACGTATAAGAAGTTTTCTCCTCGTACGGCTCGAGAAAATTCAAAATAACTAGTGTCTATGTATAAAATTATATGATGTTAAATAGATAAAAAAAAATCATCAAATCAATTAGACTATGATTGAAGTATTTTTTTTTTTTATGCAATTATTATCCACAGCGATTACAATAAAAATAAAAAAAAAGGTTTTTTTTTTATTCTGATATACAATTTGTATTCAAACAAATAGAATATCCATCATGACTGGATATTATGCTCTGGGACGGAAGGATTCGAACCTCCGAATAGCGGGACCAAAACCCGTTGCCTTACCGCTTGGCCACGCCCCATTTTCGATTCGACACTAATAAACACTATGATTAGTATTGGCTGTTCGTCAATTCCAAAAATATCTATAGAAATGGAATAAAAAATTCTTGCTAGGATTTTAATATGCGCAGATGTAGAATTTTAATTAAACTGAAATTATTGATCATTACATAGAATTCAATTAAGATATTGTATGAAAGTATGATTTGATTTCTTCTATTTTTTTTTTTTTAAGAATGAAAAGATTTTGAACTGGATAAGTTCAAATCAAAGAAGGATTGGGGGGATCTGGCCTTATTTGATTCATTTTTTTTTTAGTATTGCTAATTTATAATTATTACTATTAATTAATATCTATATTTAGAATTTTTAGACTATAGAATTGATTAAAAATTTTAATAAAAATAAAATTATACATATATATATACATATTATATATTATATTTATATATATATTATATATACATATCTAATACAAATAAAAAAAAAAAAGCAAAAATACAATTAATTTTCTTAAAGAACAAAATGTTTGTTATGCTTAATATCTTTAGTTTGGTCTGTATTTGTATTCACTCTACCCTTTATTCAAGTAGTTTTTTCTTGGCGAAATTACC